AGAATATTCATGCGGTATTTTATCAAATTTTGCATGTGTGATACATGTTCCTTCTATTTCTCCAAGCAAAGCTCTTCGCATCGCAATGCCTATTGTGTCGGCTTGACCTTTCAGAAGTGGAGACAGAAGAAAACGCCCATAATAAAGATGTTTACTCTCTGTTCTTGATTCAACACATTTCCACTGTAGTGTCCGAGTAGATACTGTTATTTTCTCTCGAACCATAGTAATATAATTTCATTAGATCATTGAATCATTTATTTCTCTTGTTTCTCTTGAAAGTTCTTCAATGTGCATTTCTACACACGTCTTTTTTTCGGAGGTCTACAGCCATTATGTGGCATAGGGGTTACATCCCGTACAAAAGCTAATAATATACCACTTCTACGAATAGCTCGGAGAGCCGCGTCTCTTCCGAGACCGGGGCCTTTTATCATGACCCCCGCTCGTTGCATACCTTGGTCCACTACTCTACGAATAGCATTGCTTGCTGCGGTTTGAGCAGCAAATGGTGTCCCTCTTCTCGGACCCTTGAATCCACAAGTACCGGCAGAGGACCAAGAAAGCACCCTACCCCGTACATCTGTAACGGTGACAATGGTATTATTGAAACTTGCTTGAACATGAATAACTCCCTTTGGGATTCTACCTGCACTCTTACGTGACCCAATACGTCCAGTACGTGACCCAATACGTCCATTCCTGCGCGAACCAATTCTCGGTATAGCTTTTGCCATATTTTATCATCTCGAAAATATGAGTTAGAGATATATGGATATATCCATTTCATTTCATATTAAAACAGATTCCTTATTTATATTTATGTATCGTTTCATTTAGCGAGTGTGATTATCCCTGCCTTTGTTTATGTCTCGGATTGGAACAAATTACTATAATTCGCCCCCGCCTGCGGATTAGTCGACATTTTTCACAAATTTTACGAACAGAAGCTCTGATTTTCATATTGGCGATTCCTTATCTTAAATTGTAATTTACTTCTTGCTTCTTGGAAGAAAAAAGTTTCTTGAGATTTGGCATCTCGAATCGTATTCTCGCGAACGGGGTGTTCAAACCATTTAATCCTTCGAATCCTTCTTGCGGAGTCGATAAATTATACGCCCTTTGGTTGAATCATACCGACTTACCTCAACCTTGACTCTATCTCCCGGTAGTATCCGTATAAAACTACGTCGGATCTTTCCTGAAACATAACCTAGAATCAGATCTTCATTATCTAAACGAACCCGGAACATGCCATTGGCAAGCGATTCGGTAATTAAACCCTCATGAATCCATTTTTGTTCTTTCATTCCAGGTAAAGTCTCCTTGAAGTATCAACTAATGAAGGAGGAACAATATTAGACAACTCGTCCCTTTTCTTTTTTATTTTACAATAAAAAATTTTAAATTTTGGGTCCAATTTGTATATTAAAAAGATTACCATATATAACACAAAATTTCTCCGCCGATTCTTTCTAGCCGAGCTTCTCGGTCTGTCATTATACCTCGAGAAGTCGAAATAATTACAACTCCCATCCCGCCTAAAATGCGCGGAATTAGTCGATAATTAGAATAGATTCGTAGACCAGGTCGACTGATCCGTTTTAAATTTAAAAGATTTCTATAGGGCCTTTTCCTATTCCTTCTATGTCGTAGCGTTAAAACAAAAAAATCTTTGTTGCTTTCTCGATGTTTTCTCACGTTTTCGAGAAAACCCTCTCTTAAAAGTATTTTTACAATATTTTCGGTAATATTAGTAGCTCTTATTCGAACTACTCGTTTTTTATCCATATCAGCATTTCGTATAGAGGTTAGTACCTCAGCAATAGTGTCCCTGCCCATGATGAACTAAAATAGTTGGTGACTAAAAATTTGATATAATCAACATGCTTATTTCTTTTTTTTTTTTTTTTTTTTATGAATATTTTATGAATAAAGGCATATGCGTGAGATACAATCTATTTCTCAATCCATTTCTTTCAACTATCCCGCTATAAAATAAAAATAGCGCGATCCCCTTTTATAATACTTCGGGAGCTAATGAAACTATTTTTGTAAAATTAAATTGTCTTAATTCCCGGGCGATCGCACCAAAAACTCGTGTTCCTTTTGGATTTCCTTTTTGATCAATAACAACTGCAGCATTGTCATCATATCGGATTATCATACCGTTATCACGTTTGAATTCTTTACAGGTACGCACAATTACAGCTCTGACTACTTCTGATTTTTCTAGGGGTACGTTTGGTACTGCTTCTTTGATCACAGCAACAATAACGTCACCAATATGAGCATATCGACGATTGCTAGCTCCTATGATTCGAATACACATCAGTTCTCGAGCCCCGCTGTTATCTGCTACATTTAAATGGGTCTGAGATTGAATCATATCATTTTGTAATTTGTTCTTTTAATGTAAAGTAAAGGATAAAAAAAAGAAATATTTTTTTTTTCTAAAAAGAAAAAAATAAAGAAATAAGCAATTTTTTTTCACACCCAAGACTCATTTCTGTTAGTTCTATCCTTTTCGCCTTTATCCCGAAATAATCAATTGAGTCCGTATAGGCATTTTGGATGCTGCTATTTCAATAGCCCTTCTAGCTCTATTTTCTCTTACTCCGCCCATTTCATAAAGTATTCGACCTGGTTTAACAACAGCTACCCAATATTCCGGGGATCCTTTCCCCGAACCCATACGTGTTTCTGCGGGCCTTAGTGTAACTGGTTTGTCTGGAAATATACGTACCCAAAGTTTTCCCCCACGACGTGCATTTCGTGTCATTGCCCGTCGACCGGCTTCTATTTGTCTAGAAGTGATCCAAGCGGGTTCGAGTGCCTGAAGAGCATATTTACCGAAACAAATACGATTCCCTCGATACGATATTCCCTTCATTCTTCCTCGATGTTGTTTACGGAATCTGGTTCTTTTAGGGTTATAGTGGATGGTTGATTATGAATTCCATCTCTACTGCAGAACCGGACGTGAGAGTTTCTTCTCATCCGGCTCCTCGCGAATAAAAGAATTAAAAAACAAAAAAGATTTCGAATCTTAATTAATTAATATAATAATTAATTAAATTAAATATTATATTAATAAATATTAAATAATTAACTAATTAAGATATATAGTAATTAAGATATATAGTAAGATATACATGTATTTAAATAGAATCGTGTCATTTTTTGAGACTTCATAAAATCTAATCTATTAGTAATCTATAGATCTTGTTTAAATAGACAATTAAAGATTTTAGTTTATATTTTCGAAATCATATTGTTATTTTGAAATATAAATAGAACAAATAGAACATTTTTTTTTTTTTTTTATCGTCCAAATTTATCAATTCAAAAAAAAGAAAGTTTTCGCGGGCGAATATTTACTCTTCTATTTCAATTTTCGACTTGTCTCCTGACTTCTTACAATAGATGAATTGACCTCCGTTTCGTTTCATTTCGCCATCCCGACCAGTGAATCATTAAGATTCCTTTTTCACTAAAATCTTTTGCATTCACAGCTTCCATCGTTCCCATCACTTCTTACTTAATGCTTAGGTCCAATTTTTACAACGGAGCTCTTAATGAAATTTGTTCTTGAGTCAATCTTCTTAGTCTTTATTGGCTCGAAGCTCTTGATTTTTTTGTTTTGTTCTATAATTTTATCTATAATTTGAAATTCTAAATTTCAAAATTGAAAATTGAATTATGTTATATATTTTTTTATATTTAATTTTATATTAAATAAGAAATATATTAAATTAGATTTTAAATAAATTTTATTTAAAATATATATATATAAAGAACATTTAATTATGTTATATAAGAATCAGTATTAATGCTTTATTACACTGCCTTTTATAAGATGACTTATAGACCTTACATATTAAATATTGGAATTCTATATCATTGAGATTTTTTCTCTCTCTTTCTCTCATCCTTCCATTTATATCCACATCTTTCTTCTCTATTTTGCTTTACAGCTTAAAAATCAGATTTATTTTTTTCAGAAACACCAAATTTCAGTTGTTACAAAGAAATGACCAATATATCATATCTTGACTGGTTCCTTAGATCGAGATAATGCGAAGTAATGAGTTGGTTATTAGTTCTATGGTTAGTTATTAGTTCATACTATGGTGTTGGGCTGGTCTTTTTTAATCCTAACTCTAAAAAACCAACGAGTCACACACTAAGCATAGCAATTTTCTTAAAATAAGTGTCAATTGGATTTTTATTCAATCTTATATAATTAATTGATAGTTTTGAGCAAAAGAATGAGGGGTTTCCCTTTTTTTTATGTTAAAAAGAAAGCTTTGTCTTTATTATTCCTAGTCTATAAATATCCAAATTTTTATACCTAATACACCATGGATAGTTCGAACTGTATAGGAACAATAATCAATTTTAGCTCGAATGGTTTGTAGGGGAACCCTACCCTCGCGAATCCATTCGACACGTGCAATTTCTTTTCCGTCAATACGACCTGCAATTTGTATTTGAATTCCTTTTGTATCTGCTTGTTCAGTTAATTCAATAGCTTTTTTCATTGCTTTTCGAAATGAAACTCTATTCTTTAATTGTCCGACTATAAATTCTGCAAGAATAGTAGGGTTCCCATAAGGTTTGGGAATTCTTTTGATAGCAATATTAAGTTTTCGGTTCATACAATTAAACTCTTTTTGTAGAGTCGTCTGTAATTCTTCGACTCCTCGCGGTCGACTTTCTAGTAACAATTTTGGAAATCCCATAAAGATTATGACCTGGGTCAGATCGATTCGTTTTTGAATCTCTATACGTGCAATTCCCTCTAACACAGAAGAAATTTTGATATTTCTTTGTACATAATTCTTGATACAATCTCTTATTTTTTGATCTTCTTGTAAACCCTCAAAAAAATTTTTTGGTTGTGCAAACCAAAGAGAATGATGACCTTGGGTTGTACCAAGTCTGAAACCAAGTGGATTTATTTTTTGTCCCATATTCCCCCACTACTATAGATATCA